TGAGTTTATGGGGGGTAGTATGGGATCCGTAGTCGGGGAGAAAATTACCCGTTTGATTGAGTATGCTACCAAAAAAGCTCTACCTCTTATTATAGTGTGTGCTTCCGGAGGTGCACGCATGCAAGAAGGAAGTTTGAGCTTGATGCAAATGGCTAAAATATCTTCTGCTTTATATGATTATCAATCAAATAAAAAATTATTTTTTGTATCAATCCTTACATCTCCTACTACTGGTGGGGTAACAGCGAGTTTTGGTATGTTGGGAGATATCATTATTGCTGAACCTAATGCCTACATTGCATTTGCGGGTAAACGAGTAATTGAGCAAACATTGAATAAAACAGTACCTGAAGGTTCCCAAGCGGCCGAATATTTATTCCAGAAGGGTTTATTCGATTTAATCGTACCACGGAATCTTTTAAAAAGTGTTCTGAGTGAGTTATTTGAGCTCCACGCTTTCTTTCCTTTAAGTCAAAACAAGTACAAATAGAAGTAGAATATTAAGTTCAATTCTTTTCTTTATAGTAAATAATAGGGTCAAAAAGTAGTTAGTTTATCGGAATCGAAGGTAAAAATCCGAAGGATGGGACTTTCTTTACTGACATAAGATTTAATTGTACAAAAAATAAATTATTATACATATCATTCATGTCAAAAGATGAATAAGTCCATTTATTTAGTTATACATTCCTTGAACTATTTATTATATATACTCGCTTAGATAGACACTTCGATATAGATTTGTCTATATTAATTCGAAATACAGTTTAATTTTAAAAATTTGACATTTACAATTGAATAGAATAATTCAAATTAATAATGGTGAATTCTAATAATTTATATTATTAATTAATATAGAATTAGACATATACAAATTAATAGGAAAAAGGGGATTCCATAATATCTATAATAGGATAAAAATCCAATAAATAGAAAATAGAATTTTTTTGCTATCATTTGTGAATTTTATTCTATAATTAGAATTCTTAATTATAATTATTATAAGATATTTTTATAACAATATAATAATAACAGGTACAAATAGTAAATCGAGGTACCCATTCTATGACAACTCTCACCTTTCCCTCTGTTTTTGTGCCTTTAGTAGGCCTAGTTTTTCCGGCAATTGCAATGGCTTCGTTATCTCTTCATATTCAAAACAACAAGATTGTTTAGATCCGATAAGATCAAATCTCATCTATATTATATATATATATTTTTTTTTTTCATTTTTGAAAACTTAGACTTGTATCATAACACAAATATCCATTTAGTCGAATATGGTATAAGATGCGTCTTTCGCTGAGCATAACTTTTAAAAAACTTTTCTACATGTAGAAAATGATATATGGGTAAATGCATTCTAGCTATTTGAAAAGAAAATAGAACAGGATCCGTGGATGTCTGAAATGAAAAGTAAGTATATCTCTATATATTGATATCCATAGTAGGATCGTATAAGAAGGAGGTTCATATTTTAGATCTAACCAATTTGATAAATTACTTCTAAAGATTCATATCAAAATAGTGCTAGTTGATGAAAGTTATTTTGGAAACAACAAAAAAGAGTAAATTCAAATTAATTTGGACTATTCTCTCAATTAAAAAAAAAATGCAATCGAAATCGAATCAAGTAAAGTATGAGTTGGCGATCAGAACATCTATGGATAGAACTTGTAGTGGGATCTCGAAAAATAAGTAATTTCTGCTGGGCTTTTATCGTTTTTTTAGGCTCATTAGGATTCTTATTAACTGGAACTTCCAGTTATCTTGGTAGAAATTTGATATCTTTTTTTCCGTCTCAACAAATCATTTTTTTTCCACAAGGACTCATAATGTGTTTCTATGGGATCGCGGGTCTTTTTATTAGTTCCTATTTGTGGTGCACAATTTCCTGGAATGTAGGTAGTGGTTATGATCGATTCGATAGAAAAGAAGGAATAGTGTCTATTTTTCGTTGGGGATTTCCTGGAAAAAATCGTCGCATCTTCCTCCGATTTCTTATAAAAGATATTCAGTCCGTCCGAATAGAAGTTAAAGAGGGTATTTATGCCCGTCGGGTTCTTTATATGGAAATAAGAGGCCAAGGGGCCATTCCTTTGACTCGTACTGATGAGAATTTGACTCCACGAGAAATTGAAGAAAAAGCTGCTGAATTAGCCTATTTTTTGCGTGTACCAATTGAGGTATTTTGAAAAAGAAACTAAAGAATCCATTATTTCTTAGCAGGAGAGACAAAACCCAAGAATCTCCTTTCTCTATAACTGAAATTTATTCAAAATGATCAATCGATATAAAGCAGACGCATATGGAATAGTCATAAAAAAAAAAATTTTTGTGGTCTTTTCTTTTATGTGTAGAGAAATCTATTGAATTCAATTTAGTAACAAAACTAGTAAGAAACCGAACTAATAGAGTCATACGTTATATCAAAACATTTTGAAATAAAGAATTTTGCCTTTCTTTAATTTGAAGTCCAACAAATGTTGGACTTGATACTTTAGATCCAGATAGATCTTGTAAATTTTTCATTTTTTATCAATCGAACTTTCTTTTTATTTTGTGCTCTTTAATGACTAAAAAATTGAATATCTTCTAACTTTCTAATTTATTTTTTCTGTCTTGTTTTACCACTCTCTTTTGATCATTACAATATTCTTCCGAAAATTCACTCCTTTTTTCAAAAGGAAATACTTGTTTTAAAATTTAGATATCTGGAAAGAATATTTTTTTCTTATTTCTTTTTTGTTTATTTCTTTAGTGGATTTTTATTCTAGTTCTTTTTTATTTCTAGACTCAAGAACTAACCAGGAAATCAAAAAAAAAAATGGATACCCTAGAAGAGTACTCATGCTTGAGAAAAATTTTGGATCACATAGAATCGGCGAATAAAGTGGGTTCATTAACAATTCACAAATGAAAAATGGAAAAAAATAAAACATTTAATTCTTTCCTCTATCTTACATCTATAGTATTTTTGCCCTGGTGGATTTCTTTCTCATTTAATAAAAGTTTGGAATCTTGGGTTACTTATTGGTTGAATACTATACAATCCGAACCTTTTTTGAATAATATTCAGGAAAATAAGATTCTAGAAAAATTCAGAGAATTAGAGGAACTCCTTCTCTTGGAGGAAATGATTAAGGAATACTCAGAGACACATTTACAAAAGTTTCATATAAGAATCCACAAAGAAACCATCCAATTAATGAAGATATACAACGAAGATCATATGCATATGATTTTGCACTTCTCGACAAATATTATATGTTTCATTTTTCTAAGTGGTTATTCTATTCTGGGTAATCAAGAACTTGTTATTCTTAACTCTTGGGCACAAGAATTCGTATATAACTTAAGTGATACAATAAAAGCTTTTTCTATTCTTTTATTAACTGATTTATGCATCGGATTTCATTCGCCCCATGGGTGGGAACTAATGATTGGTTCTGTCTACAAAGATTTTGGATTTGTTCATAACGATCAAATTATATCTGGTCTTGTTTCTACCTTTCCAGTAATTCTAGATACAATTTTAAAATATTGGATTTTCCGTTATTTAAATCGCGTATCCCCCTCACTTGTAGTAATTTATCATTCAATGAATGATTGACAAATGATCTACTCAGTTTTGTTATTTTGTAGTTATACATAAGAAAAACTTTTTAAATCGTACTTATTCTTTATATTTGTACTGATCCCAGGGATTTTTTCTATATTATTAGAGTAAAATTTTTCCATTAAAGTAAATAGCATAATTGTGGATAGAGAACTATATTAGTGATCTACCCATTTTATTGTAGAAATTTTTGGGATCAATAAATGTACCATGCCAACTAAAAATACTTTTTCTTGGATAAGGGAACAGATTACTCGATCCGTTTCCATATCATTCATGATATATATCATAACTCGGGCATCTATTTCAAGTGCATATCCCATTTTTGCACAGCAGGTTTATGAAAATCCACGAGAAGCGACTGGGCGTATTGTATGCGCCAATTGTCATTTAGCTAATAAGCCCGTGGATATTGAAGTTCCACAAGCAGTACTTCCTGATACTGTATTTGAAGCCGTTGTTCGAATTCCTTATGATATGCAATTGAAACAAGTTCTTGCTAATGGTAAAAAGGGGGGTTTGAATGTGGGGGCTGTTCTTATTTTACCTGAGAGTTTTGAATTAGCTCCTCCTGATCGTATTTCCCCTGAGATAAAAGAAAAAATGGGTAATCTGTCTTTTCAGAGCTATCGCCCCGATAAAAAAAATATTCTTGTGATAGGGCCTGTTCCTGGTCAGAAATATATTGAAATCACCTTTCCTATTCTTTCACCCGATCCCGCTACTAAGAAAGATGTTCACTTCTTAAAATATCCTATATACGTAGGTGGAAACAGGGGAAGGGGTCAGATTTATCCCGACGGAAGTAAGAGTAACAATACAGTTTATAATGCTACAGCAGCGGGTATAGTAAGCAAAATCGTACGAAAAGAAAAAGGCGGATATGAAATATCCATAGTAGATGCAGCAGATGGGCGTCAAGTGGTTGATATTATCCCTCCAGGACCAGAACTTCTTGTTTCAGAGGGCGAGTCTATCAAATTTGATCAACCATTAACAAGTAATCCTAATGTGGGTGGATTTGGTCAAGGAGATGCAGAAATAGTACTTCAAGATCCATTACGTGTCCAAGGGCTTTTATTCTTCTTAGCATCTGTTGTTTTGGCCCAAATATTTTTGGTTCTTAAAAAGAAACAGTTTGAGAAGGTTCAATTGTCGGAAATGAATTTCTAGACTCGCGGATTTCTCAACATCAAGTAAAAAAAAAATTGGTTAGTTATTATGTATAATAGAAGAAAAATATTTTAGCTTTTTAGACTGTTTTTCTAGGAGATGCTGGAAATTTATTTTACGGCATTCTTAGTCATAGTATGTAAATTGTGAAGAAAGAAGACTATTTAAGTCTTTCTTTTTTTTATCCAAGTTAGGGGTGATGTGACTA